ATAAGCGTGATTTTAATAATGTAAATAGATGCATTTTGGGCCATAAAATACTCCACTCGAGGGTTTCCTGTTTCCGGGGGGTTTGCAGGATCGTTAGTCATCCCACGAGGTTTGGGGGGTAGGGGGGTTTACGCGCAAAAGCCAAAGGGGGTGTTAGATATCTTTCGAGTGTAAATTACCCTTTATGTCCTTGACGTCCCTATATGTAGTTCTTTTCAGCGGAAAATCTTTTCACCATGAATAATATTGACTATTTAATCTGGAGTCCGACCCTGTTGTTCATCTTACCTACACTGTGAGATGTAAGTGAAAAGGAAAAAGAAAAAAGGAACCCCTTGCTCGCTGGAGAGAATGCCCGGCTTGGTGGGTAACGAGGAGTATGTACTCCACCATTAACTTATGTAAGCGTCGATGAAAGTGGGAGGAGTAATATCAATCAATGGCCCTGAAGTAGGAACCAAATGCCAGGAATAGTTCACTAGGTGCGACCCCCACAATATTTGTCCCTCACCTTCAATAACCGTGAGCATTAAGAAATCAACTGATGGTAGGCTCTTACTACATTAAAATTTTGTGCTTGCAGAGATGTTGAGTAAAGGTATAACTTGACTTATGAGTGTTTAGTTAGGGCTTAAGTTTCGCCAATCTTTATATCAAAGGCTGTCGAGAGATCATTGATGCTTTTTGTAAATCTTAGATTGTTAAGTGTTGTATGAATGGTTAAAACCGAGTAATGTTGATATACCATGTATGTCCTTGAATGCCCCTGATATGGTTAATATAGATTTATGGTGATAATACATACATGTCTTTACGGACATCAAGGAATAGTTTAATTTAGAATCCTAGCTTTGGGAGTTAGGGGTAGAAGTTAAAATCTTCTTTCTTTGAGCAGCAGGGGGGAATTTAGCCCCCGACTTCCGGCTTACAAGGCCGGCGCTCTAACGTTGAGCTACTACTGCAGGCTTCTGGCCATAGTTTGTTTTCTAGTCATCCTTCCAGAGGAAGTAGGACGAGGAATAGTATGAAGTAAAGCAGGGAGGCGATCTGCCCAATGAGTGTAAAGGGGTGTTCTACGGGCATGCCCCCAATTCATGTAAGGATAACAACGTCTGCGACTAAGGTTCAAAACAGGAGCTGTCCGAATGGGCGGAATGTCATAGTTCGTTGCTTTGATGTGTGGAGGAGGGGTACTAGTATAAGGACCAGAATTGAAAATAGTAAAGCGAGCACTCCCCCAAGTTTGTTAGGAACGGACCGTAGAATAGCATAGGCAAACAGAAAGTATCACTCGGGCTTGATATGGGGAGGGGTCACTAGGGGGTTTGCAGGGGTAAAATTATCGGGGTCGCCAAGCAGGTTGGGTGAGAAGAGGGCTAATGAAGTTAAAGCAAGCAGGAGGGTCACGAACCCGAACAGGTCTTTGAAGGTAAAGTAGGGGTGGAAAGGAATTTTGTCTGTGTTTGAGTTTAGCCCAAGGGGGTTGTTTGAGCCTGTTTGGTGGAGGAATAGGAAGTGAATTATTACTAGGGCGGTTACGATGAAAGGCAGTAGGAAGTGGAAGGCAAAAAACCGGTTGAGGGTGGCGTTGTCCACGGAAAAGCCCCCTCAGATTCATTGAACGAGGATGTTGCCGATGTAGGGAACGGCGGAGAGAAGGTTTGTAATAACGGTGGCACCTCAGAAGGACATTTGGCCTCAGGGTAGGACGTAGCCTACAAAGGCAGTCATTATTACTAGAAGTAGAAGTACTACGCCGACGTTTCATGTTTTTTTGTACAGATAGGAGCCATAATAAAGGCCTCGGCCGATGTGTAGGTACAGGCATACAAAGAAGAAGGAAGCGCCGTTGGCGTGAATATTTCGTAGAAGTCAGCCGTAGCCTACATCGCGAGTGGTATGTGTTACTGATGAAAAGGCTATGCTGATGTCGGAGGCGTAGTGCATTGCTAGAAATAGGCCCGAAAGGAGCTGTACGGCTAAGCAGAGTCCCAGCAGGGACCCCATGTTCCATCAGGCTGAGATGTTTACAGGGGCGGGGAGATCTACGAGGGCGTTGTTTACAATGCTGAGTAGCGGGTGGGATTTGCGTAGGCTGGTCATTGGTGGTTTTTGTAGTTGAATAACAACGGTGGTTTTTCAAGCCATTAGTCTTGGTTAAAATCCTAGCATAAATTATGGTTTATACTATTTTCTTATTTTTATCAGGCTTGGTGCTGGGGTTAATTGCAGTAGCTTCAAACCCTTCTCCTTATTACGGGGCTTTAGGGTTGGTGGTGGCGTCTGGGATGGGGTGCGGGGTGTTGTTGGGTTTTGGGGGTTGCTTTTTGTCATTAGTCTTATTTTTAATTTATTTAGGGGGGATGTTGGTTGTATTTGCTTATTCGGCCGCTTTGGCCGCCGAGCCTCATCCGGAGAGCTGGGGGAGTCGTGCTGTGTTGGGTTATGTTGGGGGCTATGTTCTGGCTGTAGTTGGCTCTTGTATGCTACTTTGAGGAAGCTGACGTAAAGGGTTTTGAGGAGGGGTTGATGAACTAGCTTCGTTTTCTGTGTTTCGAGGGGATGCTGCGGGGGTTGCATCAATATACTCCTCTGGAGGGGGTCTTTTGTTAATTAGTGCAGGGGTGCTCTTTTTAGCCCTCTTTGTGGTACTAGAATTAACACGGGGACGGGGACGGGGGGCACTTCGGGCAGTCTAAAGACGAAGGAGAGCAGTATGATGAAAATGGTGAGGACAAATAGGCAGAGGAAGGTTTTAGCCTGGCCTTGTTGAACTTCACTAGTTGTTACGATTAGGGGGGTGTTGGCAGTTAGGACGGCTTTCGGGCCGACTTTTTCTAGTCAAGTTAAGTCAACTATTTGGCTAGCAATTGTTTGGCCAAATAAGAGCCCAAGTTTAGGGGTAAATCGGTGAACAATTATAGGGAAGAAGCCGAGCATAACTGAAAAGTGGTGGGGTTTTAGTTGAGGGGTGGGTTTGTGTTGTTTAGTTGTTAGTGTCGCCAGCTCTAGGGCCATTAATAGGCCCAGCACGGAAACAAGAAGGGCTGCCAGTTTTAGTGTAAGGGGTATTGACATGATAGGGGTTTTTTGGGGTAATACGTTAGAGGTGATGAGGAGGCCGGCAATGATGCTTCCTCAGGCTAGGCGTTTGATGGGGCTAATTACCGCCGTGTTGTTTTCGTTAATAGGGGAGAGGGAGTTGAAGCGGGGGTGGCCCAGGGCGATGAAGAAAACAAGCCGGAGGCTGTAGATGGCTGTAAAGGAAGTTGCCAGGAGGGTTAAGACTAGGGCTCAGGCGTTAAGGTGGGATGTATTCATTGCTTCAATGATGGCATCTTTGGAAAAGAACCCTGCCAGGAAGGGGGTCCCTGTAAGGGCGAGGCTGCCGATGGTAAGGCAGGAGGATGAAAAGGGTGTAAGGTGGTGCATTCCCCCTATTTTTCGAATGTCTTGCTCATTGTTGAGGCTGTGAATAATGGAGCCTGAGCATAGAAAAAGCATTGCTTTAAAGAAGGCGTGGGTGCAGATGTGAAGGAAGGCAAGTTGGGGTTGGTTGAGGCCGATGGTAACCATTATTAGCCCTAGCTGGCTGGATGTTGAGAAAGCAACAATTTTTTTGATGTCGTTTTGTGTTAGTGCACAGGTGGCTGTAAATAGTGTTGTTAGTGCGCCTAGACAAAGGCAGGTGGTTAGTGCGGTCTGGTTATTTTCCATCAGAGGGCTCATTCGTACCAGCAAGAAAATGCCTGCAACGACCATGGTGCTAGAGTGGAGTAGGGCAGAAACTGGTGTGGGGCCTTCCATGGCGGAAGGGAGTCAGGGGTGTAAACCAAATTGTGCGGACTTCCCGGCGGCGGCGAGGATTAAGCCTAGAAGAGGCAGGGTAAGGTCAAGGCTTTTTCCAGTGATAAATATTTGTTGTATTTCTCAGGAGTTAAGATTTATGGCTAGTCAGGCCATGGCAAAAATTAGGCCTACGTCTCCTGCTCGGTTATAGATGACGGCTTGCAGGGCTGCGGTGTTAGCATCTGCCCGCCCGAATCATCAGCCAATTAGGAGAAAGGACATAATGCCTACCCCTTCTCAGCCGATGAATAGTTGAAATATGTTGTTTGCTGTCACTAGGATAATTATAGCAATGAGAAAAACTAGCAGGTATTTAAAGAATCGTTCTACTTCTGGGTCATCGCTCATGTACCAGGAGGCAAATTCAATAATAGATCATGTAACATACAGGGCAATGGGGGTGAAGATAATTGAATAGTGGTCAAACTTAAGGCTAATATTGATGTTAAAGGTTGAGGAGTTTATCCAGTTTCAGTTGGTGGTTACTATCTCTGCGCCTTCATTGAGGAAAATAAAGAGGGGCACAAGGCTGACGAGCAGGGCTAGTTTTACTGCGGTCTCGACCTTGACCAGCAGCCGGGGGGCTTTCACGGGGGCCTGGTGAAGAGTTGTTAGGATAGGGTAGATTAGAAGCGTGAGGATGATAGTCAAGCTTGAGGCTATTAGCAGGGGGGTTGCATGCATAGTTTCTACTTGGATTTGCACCAAGGGTTTTTGGCTCCTAAGGCCAACGGATAGGCTGCGATCCTTTAGAAACGTTTGAGTGAGCCCCGGGGTTCAACCGAGGGTACGGAAATTAGCAGTTTTCGTTGCTGTGCGAGCCTCTCCCGGTGGGCAACAGGGTTTTAACCTCCAATTTTAGAATCACAATCTAATGTTTTTGTTAAACTATGCCTACAGTCACATCATCCTCATATTAGCTGTGGTTTTAGGGCCAGGCAAAAAAGGGGCAGGAAGTGAAGTGCTAGTACTAAGTGCTCTCGGGTTTGGGAGGGAGGCAGGGAGATAATGTGGGGGGGTAGGGGTCCTCGCTGGGTTGTAAGGAATATGTAAAGTGTGTAGCTTGCGGTAATAATAACCCCTGCTCCCGTTAAAATTAAGGAAGGCCAGGATCAGTTAAAGAGGGCAGTAATAATGATTAGTTCACCCATGAGGTTTGGGAGAGGGGGGAGGGCCAGGTTAGCAAGGCTGGCGAAGAATCATCATGTAGCTATTAGGGGGAAGGCTATTTGTAGGCCCCGGGCAAGGATTATGGTTCGGCTGTGTGTGCGCTCGTAGTTTATATTTGCTAGGCAGAATAGGGCAGAGGAAGTCAGGCCGTGGGCAATTATAAGAATTAGTGCACCGCTGAAGCCTCATGGTGTTTGGACTAGAATGCTTGCTGCAACTAGCCCCATGTGGCCGACAGAAGAGTAAGCGATGAGGGATTTAAGATCCGTCTGAGTTAAACAGATGGAGGCGGTCATGACGACCCCCCAAAGGGCCAGGATAATAAGGGGGTAACTTAATTCTTTTGTTAGGGGTTCTAGTACTACCATCATACGCATCATGCCGTAGCCCCCCAATTTAAGTAAAACTGCTGCCAGGATTATGGAGCCGGCTACGGGGGCTTCAACATGTGCTTTGGGGAGTCAAAGATGGACGCCGTAAAGAGGCATTTTAACTAAAAATGCTAGGAGGCAGGCTGCCCACCACAACTTGTTGGAGTAGCCCCCTAATTCTAGGGGGCCGTGATAAGGGAGGGTAAGTAGGGATAGTGTTCCGGTGCTGTTCTGGAGGAGAAGAAGGGCTACGAGGAGGGGTAAGGATCCCGCTAGCGTGTAAAATAGGAAGTAAGTGCCGGCATTTAGGCGCTCTGCCTGGTTTCCTCAGCGGGTAATAATAATTAATGTTGGGACTAGGGTAGCTTCAAACATAATGTAAAACATAATAACCTCGGTGGCGCTAAATGCTATAATTAGGAAAGCCTGAAGGGTTGTCAGGAGAGTAATGTATATTCGTTGTCGGTTTTCTGGCTCGGAGGCTATGTGATTTTGGCTGGCAAGAATTATTAGAGGCAGGAGCCAGCAAGAGAGAGCAAGGAAGGGGGAGGAGAGGGGGTCCGTTGCTAAGTACATGCCGAGGGAGGATCAGCCTGATTCTGAGAGGTTTTTTAGTCAGGAGAGGCTTAATGCTGCAATTGCAGCGCTGCTAAGAAGAGAGGTGGGTCAAAGTCATTTTCCGGTGACAAGTCAGGCGGTGGGAATCATTATGAGGGTAGGGATAAGGAGTTTTAGCATTTTAAGAGGTTAAGGGCTTTTATATGGTCACAGCCATGGGTTCGGGCGGTAGCTACTATCAAAGCTAGGCCAGTCCCTGCTTCACATGCTGAGAATGCCAGCAAGAACATAGGGGCGATTGAAAAGCTGGTGGAGTCCAGCTGCAGGGACCACAGCGACAGGCCCACAAACAATGAAAGTATTATCCCTTCTAGGCATAAGAGGGCAGACAGGAGGTGCATACGATGTAGTGCCAGGCCGGTTAGGCCTAGCATGAAGGCCGACGAAAAGGCGAAGTGAAGGGGGGTCATTAGGCAACTACGGGGTCTAACTGCAAGTTTTTGAGCCGAAATCAAATGTTTTCTTTAAACTAATTGCCTATTCGGCCCACTCTAAGCCTCCTTGGCGTCATTCATAGATAAGGCCGAGGGTCAGGAAGCTTAAGACAAGGGTGGCCCATGTGAAGGTGAGGGCCGGGGAGGGAAGTTGGTTGGCCCAGGGGAGGGGGAGGAGAAGGGCAATTTCTAGGTCAAAGAGGAGAAAGAGGATGGCGACAAGGAAGAATCGGAGGGAGAAGGGTAGGCGAGCGGTACTGAAAGGGTCAAAGCCGCATTCGTAGGGGGAGAGCTTTTCATAGTCCGGGCTTATTTGGGGAAGCCAAAAGGAGATGAGTAGAAGGAGGGTAGATAAAGCAGTTGTGATAGCAACAATCGTTATGAGTAGGTTCATTATCTTTCCTTGGACTTTAACCAAGACCGGGTGATTGGAAGTCACTTATACTTATTTGGTACTAGAAAGATTAGGAGCCTCATCAGTAGATAGAGACGTAAAGGAATAGTCATACTACGTCTACAAAGTGTCAATATCAGGCAGCTGCTTCAAACCCAAAGTGGTGGTCGGATGTAAAGTGGTACCGGATTTGGCGAAGCAGGCAGACAGCTAGAAAGGTGGAGCCAATAATGACGTGTAGTCCATGGAAGCCTGTGGCTACGAAGAAGGTAGAGCCGTAAACTCCGTCTGCGATAGTAAAGGGGGCTTCGTAATACTCCATAGCCTGAAGAAAGGTGAAGTAGAAGCCAAGGAGGATGGTAATAAATAGGGAGTGGATTGCTTGCTTACGTTTTCCTTCTATAATGCTGTGGTGTGTTCAGGTAACTGAGACCCCGGAGGCAAGTAAAACAGCTGTGTTAAGTAGGGGGACTTCAAATGGGTCTAAAGGGGTAATTCCTGCAGGAGGTCAGCAGCCGCCTAGTTCATGGGTGGGGGCCAGGCTGGAGTGGTAGAAGGCTCAGAAAAAGCCCAGGAAAAAGAAGACCTCTGAGGTGATGAAAAGAATTATCCCGTACCGGAGACCTTTTTGAACGGAGGGGGTGTGGTGCCCTTGAAGTGTGCCTTCTCGTACGATGTCTCGTCATCATTGGTATATTGTAAGTAGAAGAAGGATTAGTCCAAGAACTATAAGTGTGGTGGACTGAAAGTGAAATCATATTGCCAGGCCAGATGTCATTAACATGGCGGCGACAGCCCCTGTTAGGGGTCAGGGGCTTGGTTCAACTATGTGGTATGTGTGCGCTTGATGGGCCATTAGACGTTTTCTTGTAGGTAGAGGCTTAATAGAAGAACAAATACGTAGGCCTGAATTACAGCTACGGCCACTTCTAATGCAGTAAGTAAAAATAGCAGAGTTATTGTAATGGCTGCCACGGGGGGAAACAGGGTTAGAAGGGCGTAGGTTGCCATGGAAGTCAGTTGAATTAGAAGGTGTCCGGCTGTTAGGTTGGCTGTCAGTCGCACCCCTAGGGCTAAGGGGCGAATAAAGAGGCTGATTGTTTCGATAATAATTAGGACGGGGGTTAAAAGAGTGGGGGTGCCTTCCGGAAGGAAGTGGGCGAGGACGACGTTTGGCTGGGACCGTCACCCAATAAGTACAGTGGCTAGCCAAAGAGGGACAGCCAGGCCCAGGTTGAGGGACAACTGGGTTGTGGGGGTGAAGGTGTAGGGCAGGAGCCCCAGCATATTGAGGGTAATTAGAAATAGTATAAGGGATGTTAATAAAAGGGCCCACTTATGCCCTGCGAGGTTGATTGGTATGAAGAGTTGCCGAACGAACCCTTTAATTAGCCAGTTTTTGGAGGCAGAAATACGGTCGCCTAGTCAGTGGTTGGAGGGCGAAAAAACCAAGACTCAGGGGAGGGAGAGGGCTAAGAAAAGAAGGGATACGCCAAACGTTGTGGGGGGTGCAAATTGGTCAAATAGGCTTATTGTCATGGTCAGTTTCAGTTGGGGGCCCCAATTTTTTCTGTGCTGTGGGGGGAGGGGTTTTTAAGAAAGCCAAGGGCTAGTACTTTTTGTGGGACGATAGTCAGGAAAATTAATCAAGAGAATGCTAGTGTATAAAACCAAGGGGTAGGGTTGAGCTGAGGCATATCGCTAGGGGTGGTTGGGAGCCACCATTCTTTAGCTTAAAAGGCTAACGCTTCCCCCGGTTAAGCTTCCCAGCGAAGCGTCTTTAAGTATATTGGAAGATCAGGACTCAAAGTGTTCTAAGGGGACGGCCTCTACTACGATAGGCATGAAGCTGTGGTTAGCCCCGCAAATTTCGGAGCATTGGCCATAGAACACTCCGGGGCGGGAGGCAATAAAAGTTGTTTGATTTAGCCGTCCGGGGACGGCGTCTATTTTTACAGCAAGGCTGGGCAGGGTTCACGAGTGAAGCACGTCTTCCGCGGATACTAGTACTCGGACCGGGGACTCAACGGGGATAACCATTCGATGGTCTGCTTCTAGAAGACGGAATTGGCCAGGGGTTAGGTCTTGGGTGGGGATTATATATGAGTCAAACTCAAGGTCCTGGTAGTCGGTGTATTCGTAGGTTCAGTATCACTGGTGGCCCACGGCTTTAATTGTGAGATGGGGGTCGTTAATTTCGTCCATTAGGTAAAGGATACGAAGGGAGGGAAGGGCAATAAAAACGAGGGTAATAGCGGGCAGAACAGTTCAGATAGTTTCAATTTCTTGGGCGTCCAGGATAAATTTGTCAGTAAGCTTAGTGGAGATTATTGCTACGATGATGTAAAGCACTAGGGTGCTAATTAAAAAAATAACTATTAGGGCGTGGTCATGAAAGTGAAGTAGTTCTTCCATTACAGGCGAAGCTGCGTCTTGAAAGCCTAGTTGCGTGGGATGTGCCATTATTGGTTTAAGGCACGCGGGGTTTTAACCCACAAATCTGCCTTGACAAGGCAGTGTAATGGCCTTTTTACTAGTGCCTTAGAAGAAAGTGACAGAGCGGTAATGTGGCTGGCTTGAAACCAGTTTATGGAGGTTCGACTCCTTCCTTTCTCGTTAGTTTGTCTGAATTTGAACGAATACGGGCTCTTCAAATGTGTGATAGGGAGGCGGGCAGCCGTAGAGTCACTCTAGGTTAGTTGTGGTGTGTTCGATGGAGAGAACTTCGCGTTTGGCAGCAAATGCTTCTCAGACGATGCATAAGAAAAGAATTACGCCCACGAGGGAAATTAATGAGCCAATAGATGAAACAGTGTTTCAGAGGGCGTAGGCATCGGGGTAGTCGGAGTATCGTCGAGGCATGCCAGCTAGGCCTAGGAAGTGCTGGGGGAAGAAGGTAAGATTTACTCCTACAAACATAACCCCGAAGTGGATTTTTGTTCAAGTACCGTCCAGGGTGTAGCCGGTAAATAAGGGGAATCAGTGCACTAAGGCCCCTATAATGGCGAAAACAGCCCCTATTGAGAGGACATAGTGGAAATGGGCTACTACGTAGTATGTGTCATGGAGAATAATATCTAAGGAGGAGTTGGCTAAAATAATGCCGGTCAGTCCTCCTACTGTGAAGAGAAAAATAAAGCCGAGAGCTCATAGAAGGGGTGCTTCTCACTTGATATTTCCGCCGTGAAGGGTGGCCAGTCAGCTGAAGACTTTTACGCCTGTGGGAATGGCAATAACCATGGTGGCGGAGGTGAAGTAGGCACGGGTGTCGACATCTATCCCCACTGTAAACATGTGGTGGGCCCAAACGATGAACCCTAGAAGACCAATTGCGAGCATGGCCCACACTATGCCCATATAACCAAAGGGTTCTTTTTTGCCAGAGTAGTAGGCAACAATGTGGGAGACCATGCCAAACCCGGGAAGAATTAGGATGTAGACTTCAGGGTGGCCAAAGAATCAAAAGAGGTGTTGGTAGAGAATGGGGTCACCTCCTCCAGCAGGGTCAAAGAAGGTGGTGTTTAGGTTACGGTCTGTGAGAAGTATTGTAATTCCAGCAGCTAGAACGGGGAGGGCGAGCAGCAGTAGGACGGCTGTGACTAGCACAGCCCATACGAACAAGGGGGTGTGATATTGGGAAACACCTGGGGGTTTTATGTTAATGATGGTTGTAATAAAGTTAATAGCCCCAAGGATGGAGGAGATACCTGCTAGATGGAGGGAAAAGATTGTGAGGTCTACGGAGGCGCCTGCGTGGGCCAAGTTTCCTGCAAGGGGCGGGTAAACTGTTCAGCCGGTGCCGGCACCAGCCTCTACGGCAGAGGAGGCAAGGAGGAGCAGAAGGGAGGGGGGTAGAAGTCAAAAGCTTATGTTATTTATTCGGGGGAATGCTATGTCGGGGGCACCAATCATCAGGGGCACAAGTCAATTTCCGAAGCCCCCAATCATTACGGGTATTACTATAAAGAAGATTATAACAAAGGCATGCGCTGTAACAATCACATTATAGATTTGGTCGTCCCCGAGGAGGGCGCCGGGTTGGCTAAGCTCGGCTCGGATGAGGAGGCTTAATGCTGTTCCGACTATAGCAGCTCAAGCACCAAATACCAAATAGAGGGTGCCAATGTCCTTATGATTCGTTGAGTAAAATCAGCGTGTAACAGTCACAGGTAGGATGGCTGAGTTTTAAGCGGTGGGTTGTAGCCCCATAGACAGAGGTTTGAGCCCTCTTCCTGTCAAGCCCTGTAGTGTTATAGCACGTCGGACTGCAAATCCGAAGAAGCAGACTAACCCCTGCCGGGGCTTTCCCCCGCTTTGTTCTGCTCAGCGGGGGAAAGTTAGACGGATGCTCGCTGGTTTGGGCGCTTAGCTGTTAACTAAGAGCTTGTAGGATCGAGGCCTGCCCTTCTAGTAAGGCTTTAGCTTAATTAAAGCGTTTGTTTTGCATGCAGATGATGTTGGGTAGCTCCCTGCAAGTCTTATACAGAGACTGGGGGAATTTAACCCCCACTTAGGGCTTTGAAGGCTCTTGGTCTTTCAGTTATCCTAAGTCTCTTAGAGGAGGAGGGCAATAGAGGCAGGGGTAAGTGGAAGGAGAAGGAGGGTGGCCATAATTAAGATGGAGAGGGGAAGGGTGGCGGGGAGGTGCTGTAGTCGTCAGGGTGTAGTGCCGGCCAAGTTATTTGGGGAGGTGGTCAGGGTTATGGCATACGAGAGTCGCAGGTAAAAATATAAGCTGAGAAGGGCACTTAGGGCGGCGAGGGTTGCGGCGGGGGCCAGGTCTTGTTTGCCCAGTTCTTGCAGGATCAGTAATTTAGGCATAAACCCTGTTAGGGGGGGCAGGCCTCCTAGGGACAATAGCAGCAGGGGGGCAAGGGTCGTGAGGGCGGGTGTTTTGGCCCAAGAAATAGCTAAGGTATTCAGGTTGGTTGAGTTGTTTAGTTTAAATATGAGGAAGGTTGAGGAGGTTATAATGAAGTATGTGAGGAGGGCAAGGGTAGCGAGGGCGGGGGAAAACTGTATGATTAGGATTATTCAGCCAAGATGAGCGATTGAAGAGTATGCAAGGATTTTTCGTAATTGGGTCTGGTTTAGCCCGCCTCAGCCTCCCACAATGGTTGAAGTGAGCCCAATCATGATTATTAGTGTGGGGTTGTCAGAGGGAATTTGGAGGAGTAGGGCGAAGGGGGCAATTTTTTGTCAGGTGGAGAGCAGTAAGCCGGTGGTGAGATCTAGCCCTTGGAGTACTTCTGGCAGTCATGAGTGTAGGGGGGCGAGGCCTATTTTTATGGCGAGGGCAATAATTATTAGGGCGTTCGGGACAGGGTGTATGATCTGCTGAATGTCTCATTGTCCTGTGAGTCAGGCGTTAGTGGTGGCTGCAAAAAGTAATGTTGCGGCTGCAGCTGCCTGGGTTAGGAAGTATTTGGTGGCTGCTTCAGTTGCTCGAGGGTGGTGATGGCGTGCCATGATAGGGATTATTGCAAGTGTGTTGATTTCGATGCCCATTCAGGCGAGGAGCCAGTGCGAGCTTGTAAGTGTAATAATTGTTCCAAGGCCTAATCCAAATAATAGGGAGGCAAAGATGTGTGGGTTCATTAGTATAGGAAGGGTTTTAACCAACATGATTGGGGTATGGGCCCAAGAGCTTATTTAGCTGACATTACTAGGAAGTGGTGTAGTGGGAGCACTGAGAGTTTTGATCTCTCCGGCCAGGGTTCGAGTCCCTTCTTTCTAGGAGCTGGGGGGACTTTAACCCCCATGGTTCACTCTATCAAAGTGGCCCTTCATATTCAGGCACGGCTCCTGTTTTTATTGAAGGGGGGGAAGGCCTTCAAAGGCTAGGGGTAGCCCCATGTGTAAAATAATAAGACCGAGGGTTAGGGGCAAAAAATTTTTTCAGATGAGATGCATTAGCTGGTCATATCGGAACCGCGGGTAGGAGGCCCGTACTCATAAAAATAGGGCGGAGAGAAGGGCTGCTTTGGTTATGAGATTAATTGTGGTGAGTTCGGGGGCAGCTGGTATGTGGGATGCCCCTAAGAAGAGGATGGCGGACAATGTGTTTATTAGTAGGATGTTGGTATATTCGGCCAGGAAAAATAAGGCAAAGGGCCCGGCTGCATATTCTACGTTAAAGCCGGAAACAAGCTCTGACTCCCCTTCTGTTAGATCAAAAGGGGCACGGTTGGTCTCTGCTAGTGTTGAGACATATCATATTGCGGCTAAGGGTCATGCTGGCAAGATAAGTCAGATGCTTTCTTGTGTTGTGTTAAAAGACTGAAGGGTAAAGCCCCCGGTAAAGATAATGATGCTTAAAAGAATAAGCCCGAGGCTTACTTCGTAGGAGATCGTCTGGGCTACGGCCCGGAGGGCTCCAATTAGTGCATATTTTGAATTGGAGGCTCAGCCTGAGCCTAATACTGAATAAACTGCTAAGCTAGAGAGGGCCAAAATAAACAGGATGCCGAGGTTGAGGTCCGTGACAGGGTAAGGCATTGGCAGAGGGGCTCATATGGCAAGTGCAATTGTAAGGGCTAGTACGGGGGCCAAGAGGAACAAAAGGGGGTAGGAAGCTGTGGGGCGGACGGGCTCTTTAATAAATAGCTTAATCCCATCGGCCACTGGCTGTAAAAGGCCAAAGGGCCCAACGATATTAGGGCCCTTACGAAGTTGTATGTATGCAAGCACTTTACGTTCAACAAGGGTTAGGAAGGCGACAGCTAGCAGTACCGGAACAATATAGCCCAGGGGGTTAAGGATATGGGTGATGAGGGTTGAAGTCATAGTTAGGGAAAGGATTTGAACCTTTGTAGAAAGAGTTTAGGACTTTTGCAGTAACCGGGCTCTGCCACTCTAACGTGCCTTTATCTTAGGCGGGGAAATGAATGCCCTTTTGTCTATTTTAGTTGTTTACATTAGGGAGGGGGAGGCGTACTTTAAGCAGGGGCCTCTTCTCTCCGGTCCTTTCGTACTAGGAGAGATCATTACATAGATAGAAACTGACCTGGATTACTCCGGTCTGAACTCAGATCACGTAGGACTTTAATCGTTGAACAAACGAACCCTCAATAGCGGTTGCACCATTAGGATGTCCTGATCCAACATCGAGGTCGTAAGCCCCCTTGTCGATATGGGCTCTAGAAGGGGATTGCGCTGTTATCCCTGGGGTAACTCGGTCCGTTGATCGGCTTTGCCGGATCTATATAGGTCAGAAATTCTGTTTATTAGAGCGGGGGCTCTTGGCTGTAAGGAAGAAAGGGTGTTCCTCCCGCGCGGGGGTTCTATGTCTCCCCGTGGTCGCCCCAACCAAAGACATCAGGGCAGAGGTTCACTAGGTTTAATCCTTTATTAGGGGTGTTTTACATGGGCTGCTTTAGTGTCTTAAGCTCCACAGGGTCTTCTCGTCTTATGGCTCTATCCCCGCTTCTGCACGGGGGGATCAATTTCATTGACTTGAAAAAGGAGACAGTTAAGCCCTCGTCATGCCATTCATACAGGTCTCCATTTAAAAGACAAGTGATTGCGCTACCTTCGCACGGTTAAAATACCGCGGCCGTTAAACATAAAGTCACAGGGCAGGCGGGACCTCTTATATTCAGGTCTTGCAAGAGGCGGTGTTTTTGGTAAACAGGCGAGGCTCGGGTTTGCCGAGTTCCTTCTTTTTCTTTTAGTCTTTCCTAAGGGGCACACCAGTGTGGGGTTAACGGTCTTTTATTGAATAGTTTTCTGGTTGTTTGATTTTTTGTTCATTACCCTCTGTGTTTGGGTCCGTTAAGGTTCGGTGGGGGGTCCATTACGATTTACACGTGTGCAAGGAGGGGGCCTAGCCCCCTTATTACTCATATTAGCATGGTCGCCCCCATGCTTGCATGGGGCGGCCTGGTAAAATTAGGGGTGTAAGATTAAGTTATCGGAATTAAGGGCGGGAGGGGTGTGTACGAGCTTTGACGCTTTCTATAGGGAGTGGCTGCTTTCAAGCCCACCGGAACATTTTGCCTTAAGTTTTATGATCTTTAACCACCTGGGTAAAGTTGTGTCTTGTTTCGAAGGGGCTGTACCCCCTTCGACTAACTCTCACGGCTTCTTTTGATGTGCGCAGGTTTAAATTTTGGGTCAATAAAGAATCCAAGAGGCTGAACTCCTATCCATTTCTCAGGCAACCAGCTATAACTAAGTTCGATAGGCTTGTCACCTCTACTCAAAGTTCGTCCCACTCTTTTGCCACAGAGACGGGTTGGCCCTATTAATAGGCTGTCCTGGAGTAGCTCACCTAGTTTCGGGGGGTCAAACTAAAGTCCGCTTTGCTTGAGTAATACTGGCTAAATCATGATGCAAAAGGTACGAGTTGAAGTCTCTGCTTTTTTAAGCTTTGCTGAGTTATTTCATTTCTCTTTCAGCTTTCCCTTACGGTACTTTCTCTATTGCTCCGGGGCCCTTTTCTGTCTCCCATACTAGGGGGGTAAAATGGTTTGTTTATACGGTTGTTGGTATCTCTGGGGGTATTAATATTGATTTTTGTTTTGGGGGGGGGGGCTAGCTTTTGGGCATCAGGGCAATCCGACTTGCACGGATAACTTCTCAGTGTAAGGGAGGCGCTTTAACTATTTTAGCCATGCTCTGATTTTTCCAAGTGCACCTTCCGGTACACTTACCATGTTACGACTTGCCTCCCCTTTGTTTTTTTAGTGGTTTAGTAAATTCATTTGTTAATCTTGGGGAGAGTGACGGGCGGTGTGTGCGCGCTTCAGGGCCGATTTCAGCAGAGCACTCTATTCTCTGCTTACTGCTAAATCCTCCTTCAGTACAAACATTTCAGTTCATCATTCGTATTCGCTTCATTAGGGAATGTAGCCCATTTCTTCCCCCTCCATGCGCTACACCTCGACCTGACGTTTAGGGCTGTGCCGGTTTTGCTTACTATTTTACCCTCAGAGGGTAAGCTGGTGACGGTGGTATATAGGCGGGAAAAACAAGGAGGGGTGAGGTTGAACGGGGGTTGTCGGTTCTAGAACAGGCTCCTCTAGGTGGGTCTAAAGCACCGCCAAGTCCTTTGGGTTTTAAGCTTACGCTCGTAGTACCCGGGCGGATAGCCGGTGTGTTCAGCTATCAATGTTTAGGGCAAGGCATAGTGGGGTATCTAATCCCAGTTTGTGTCCTAGCTTTCGTGGTTCGGGGGGGGGGGGTAAAGCCACTTTCGTGGTTGAGCTTATTGCCTTCGGGTGCGTATAACAGCTTTGAGGGTTTTCGGCTTTATTTTGTAGAACTCCTTAACCACTCTTTACGCCGGTGTTCATCAGCTTGGGTCACTCGTATAACCGCGGTGGCTGGCACGAGTTTTACCGGCCCTCTTAGCTTTAACTAAGTCAAGTTTTCACTTATGGCTTAATGTCTATCACTGCTGGGTTCCCTTGGGGGTGTGGCTTAACAAGGCGTCGTGGGCATAAGAGTGTGCCTGATACCAGCTCCTTGTCCTCTGGCGGAGTACGAAGGGCATTCTCACAGGGGCGCGGATACTTGCATGTGTAAATTTAGCTAAAGTTGATAGTAAAGTTAGGACCAAACCTTTGTGCTTACGGAACTTTCTAGGGTTCAGCTTAACAGCTTCAGTGTTATGCTTTAATTTAAGCTACGCTAGC